ATCATTGGAATAATTGGAAATAATGTATCAAGCTTCTTCATAGTATTATCCATTAATAATGAATTTTCTAACAATTGACTCCGTACCACTGAAATATTTGGTCGTATGCTTGAAAGATAACCCAAAAAATCAAAGGAATGCTTGGATAATTGGTTTATATGGATTCGTCTTGGTTGAGACCATACATAAAAATGACATTGCCAAAAATTGACAAGATAATATCTCCACTTATTCATCAGAAGAGGAGTATCTTTTGATACCAGAATCGATTTTCCTTGATAGCTAACATACTGTATAAAAGGATCCTTGAAGAACCATAAGGTGGCCGGAAATAAGACTTCTTCGACAGGATATTTTATTTTTTCATAAAAACGTATTCGCTCAAAAAAGATACCAAAAGAGGTTAATCGTAAATGATTAGATTGGTTACGGAGAAAAAGTAAAATAGATTCGTATTCACATACATAAGAATTGTATAGGAGCAAGAATAATCTTTGATTACTTTTTGCAAAAATGGATTTTGGGCGAGTAATAAGAGTATTCCAACTATAATACTCATTAAGAAAGAGCCGTAATAAATGCAAAGAAGAGGGATCTTTCACGTAGTAGCGAAGGATTTGAACCAAGATTTCCAGATGGATGGGGTAGGGTATTAGTACATCTGATGCATAATTTAAATGTGGAAATTTATCCTCGAAAAAGGGAAATATTGAATGAATTGATCGTAAATTATAAGATTTTACGGTTTCTGTCTCCTCTAAGGAGGATACTAATCGTAGGGAAAACGGAATTTCCACAATGACTGCAAATCCCTCCGATATCATTTGAGAATACAAATTTTTGGGGTACCCAAAAAATTTATTTTGATTAGAATCATTAACGGAAATAATCAAATGATTCTGTTGATACATTCGACTAATTAAACGTTTTATAATTAGTAAACTGGATTTCTTGTCATAACCTACATTATCCAATAAAACGGATCTATTTAAACCACGATCATGAGCAAGGGCATAAATATACTCCCGAAAGATAAGTGGGTATAGTAAATGGTGTTGCTGAGATCTATATAATTCGAAATATCCTTGAAAGTCTTCCATTTAAAATTCAATTTTGAATCAGAAAAGAAATAGATGATTTATTGGGTTATCAAATGATACATAGTACGATACAGTTAAAACAAGGTATTTATAGTAAGAAAAAACTAGATACCTCGGAAACAAGTCAAACTCATCAACGGACTCTCTAGAACCTCCCCTTCCTTTCCAGATAATAGATTGATATTCATTTATAGGATAAGAAGATAGTTAGAAGCCCTTTATTTTATCAATCCAATCGCTCTTTTGATTTTGAAAAAAGAAATCTCTTTATCAATATACTACCTTCTTCTACACATTTATCTCTACCCCATAAAGGGGAATAGCTAATAGTTAGGACTCATAAGAAATTTCTAATCCACTCATCGGAAAAGCTTTTCCCGCATTAGGCACTAATATATTTTTAACATCTAATTAGATGGGGGAATCATTCAAAAATTAAGAACAGAAGCTCGTTACTTTGTTATTTCCCTAGAATTGGAACCTCTAATAAGGCTCTACCCATTTATTCACTCGACCCCCCCCCAAAAAAAAATTCTTTTTTAATTGAATTGAAACAATTGAAATAAGATTTTGGACCTATTCAATAAGAAAGAATGAAATATTCTCAGAATTATCCATTGCTACGACATGCTGCTTTTTCCATTGATTCTTTTCAGGATCAGTCGTGGTCTTACAAACTCTACCGATGGTATGGACGAATCTGTTTCTTCATACAAATGTGTAAAAGATGCTAGCCGCACTTAAAAGCCGAGTACTCTACCGTTGAGTTAGCAACCCAAATAAACAAATTAGAATTAGAATGTGTAGATACAATCAGAATCCCAATAAATAACGAAATTGAATGGCACAACATAATCAAACCATTAAAAAAACAATGAAAAAAAAACTCTAACCCGCTCTAAACATAATAAAAATGAACAAATCCGACGAAAATATAAAAATTCTCAAATAAAAGATAAAATAAAGTCAAAGATTTTCCAATATTTATAGACCGCCTCCTGGCTCTCTTCTCTTATATTATATTATCCATTAATTTATATTATATTATCCATTAATTTAGTATATATCGAGTTTGATTGATTTAAATCTTAATCAAAAAAGACTTCCTGTATGACAGAAAATCTAAGAAGATTATTTGAATGAAATAAAATCTATGGAACAGGGATAAATGGATCCGTTTATCCACGATCGGATTATATTTATTTGATACACTGTTGTCAATATTAATATTGACAAAAGCGTAAGCATACAAAAGATAAAACAAGTTCTAAATAGAACTAACAATTTTGATTTCAATCAATTAAAATTAAATAATTCATTTTAATTGAAATATAAAAAAACGAAAGACTTGTGTTGGATTGGCACTACACTATCACTATATAGAATATTAAGTGAAAGACTTAATTAAGGAAGACGGGGGAGAAGTAGAAAAAAACGAAGTTTATTCAATAACTAAAACTAAAATAATCAGGTTTAGTCCTTTGTTTTTTTTTGTTCAAAGAGTTCCAACGAAAATCATCCCATCGGGGGTAATGTCAAATTTTTATGTCTATAGAACACATTACTTCTACGTCTATATCATTTCTTATTTATTCACTTGATCTTTTTTTCTATTTTATTTCATTAATTGAATTTTGTTTGTTGATTAACGCTGAAGTTCCGTAAAAACTCCCGCCTTTTTTAAAATATCATGAACAGTTCCCGTAGGTTGAGCGCCTTTTTCAAGGAAGTATAGAATAGCAGGAACATTTAAAAAAATTTGATTGGTTATCGGATCATAAAAACCCACTTTCCGAAGATCTCTTCCCTCTCGTCGGGATCGAACATCAATTGCAACGATTCGATAAATGGCTCATTGGGATAGATGAACAATACCCCCCCTAGAAACGTATAAGAGGTTTTCCCCTCGTACGGCTCGAGAAAATTCTAAATTATGTCTATGTATAGAATTACAATATCAAATATATCCATCAAATCATCAAATTAATTAGACTATTGATTTTAGCCCTTTTTTTCTTATTCTTACCCAACAAAAAAATTAGTCATATTTGCACCCTCATAACTCAAGTTGGATAACTCTGAAATAACGCAAAAGAGAAACCCTTTATTTTATTTTAGATACTGCATCTATTGAGCGGTCTCTAACCCTTTAATTGCCTGTCTTCTTTAAGAATCCATTTTGATTCTTCATTCTGATCCAGTTGTTCAGACAATTGAAAATGGTATTTCCTTGTTCCAGGATCTTTGCCTTGAATCATTGGGTTTAGACATTACTTCGGTGATCTTTAAATCTTTCAAAATGGCAGCAACATACCATTTTTTGTGATTTCTTTATGTCAAAGAATCATACGAATGTTTGATTCCTGCGTAATACACTTTTTGATTTGATCGAAAGAGTTTTACCAATTTCAACAAATCTTCCCTTTGAATTGGAAATTTTCTCGAATGGGCTCCTTTTAATTTATGTATCAAAATATACTTAGTATCAAAATATACTTACGAAGTTGTTCCAATTTGTTGATTGATACTAACCCTAGATTCTTGCCTCTGAAAAATAAAAAAAATACTTTCTACTCGAGCTCCATCCTATACTATATTCTATCACCCCCCCCCAAAAAAAAAGGGAGGTTACAGCGGAATAGAACAAATGATGTCGAGCCAAGAGCACTTTCATTCCTATAATAAATATATATAAAAGTGGTGGATGTAAGACTCCACAGCGGATCATGTCCTTCAAGTCGCACGTTGCTTTCTACCACATCGTTTTAAACGAAGTTTTACCATAACATTCCTTCAGTTTGGAACCCATATGTAATTGATTCAATTATGAAATCATGAATAATCATTGGTTCGGTTGGTACATAGTAATCTATACCTTTTTCTTCTATATGAAAAAAAGGAGAGTCTCAGCAAGAATAAGAATAAATCAATTTAACCCCTTTTTTTTAGATTAATAGAATTTAATCTTGGAAATTCTATAAAATAAAAATAGAACTCCTTTTTTTATAAATTATTTTGATTCTTTTATTTATATCATTCTAAATTTGAAACTCTTTTTCTATTTTTCTATTATTGGAAAAATCAAATTAGTTAACTAAATTATAACTGATATAACCGGAATAAATAAATATAATACGAAGAAATCAAGTTATTTTGAATCTGTATCTTCAAGTAAGATAATAGTGATAGATGATAGAATAAATTCAACAATTTCACACTTCTTCAAGTACCAAGAACTTATACTTCTAGCGGTTCATTACAAAGATTTAATTGATTGAAAAATCTCCTATCCGATATAATTATTTTCATTTTGCAAAACATAAAGTTTTACAGCAAGGACCTTTTGTTTTTTATCATCCGTTTATCATTAGTAAGAGAGAGATAAATTCATATTGGAATAAACAGTATGTGATTAAAAAAAGATAGATAAAAAACACTGATGTAAGACAAGATTGAAATTTTATGTTGTTATTTTTTCATATTTATACTGTAAAATCATTGTTATTTAACGAATTGCAACTGAATTCAATTTCCCATTTCATATGCGTGTTATTTGAACTCAAACAAATTTGTGCAAAAGATATGATTCCGCCAATTATTAAAAAATAATAATCAGATTCTATACTAGATTATATACTAATATTCTATTAGTAATCTTAATACAGATTATCTTAATACGGAAGGCTGTTCTAAAAAGCAATCTTTATATATATAAATATATTATTTTATTATGATATATTTTATATATATATATTTTATATATATATATATAAATATATTGATATTATTATGTTAATATAATGATTATATAATAATATATATACATATATACTGGGTATGCTCTGGGACGGAAGGATTCGAACCTCCGAATAGCGGGACCAAAACCCGTTGCCTTACCACTTGGCCACGCCCCATTTATTTCTATTCGATACTAATAAATAAACACTAATATTGGTACGGGTTATTCGTCAACTCCAGTCTAAATATCTATTTTTTATAAAATGGATTACTAGAATTTTTCTACATGGAAACTATACACGTAGACATAGAATTAAACTGAATTTATTGATCATTACATATAATTCAATTAAGATATTGTACGAAAGTATTATTTATTCTATTCTCTTTTGATTTGAGATATAGAAGAATTTTTGATTGGGTGAATTCAAATAAAATAAAGTTTTTTCGTCTATCTTATTTTATTTTTATTCATTTTTTTCTTCTATCAATAATAACATATCTATAATAATAAAAAACTCAATTAAATTTATTAACAACTCAATCAAAATAAATACAATTATCCCCAAAAACAAAATGTTTGTTATGCTTAATATTTTTAGTTTGATCTGTATCTACCTTAATTCTGCTCTTTATTCCAGTAGTTTTTTCGTTGGCAAATTGCCCGAAGCCTACGCTTTTTTGAATCCAATAGTCGATGTTATGCCAGTGATACCCCTGTTCTTTTTTCTCTTAGCCTTTGTTTGGCAAGCTGCTGTAAGTTTCCGATGATATTTTTAATTTTAATAAAGTCCCAGACAAATTCATGATTTATTCGAAAAAAAAATCGGGTATGTAGTATAGTAGTATAAAAGTGGAGAATCTATTCTCTTTTTTCCTAAAAAAATCTTGGAGATTGTGTAATGCTTACTCTCAAACTATTTGTTTACACGGTAGTGATATTCTTTGTTTCTCTCTTTATCTTCGGATTCCTGTCTAATGATCCAGGACGTAATCCTGGACGTGAAGAATAAAAAATAAGGTTTTCTTTGCTTGATTTTAAACTGTTATTTAGTAAGATTTTATCTATTCCACTAATTATTTTTTTATTACTAGTAATAAAAAAATAGCTCTCGATAAATTCGAAAAAAAAAATACTAAGTCATCAACGAAAACGGAAAGAGAGGGATTCGAACCCTCGGTACGAAAAACTCGTACAACGGATTAGCAATCCGACGCTTTAGTCCACTCAGCCATCTCTCCTCCCAATTGAAAAAGGATAATACTATGTTACATTATAAAAAATAAGGCTTGAAAACGCTCGTCATAGTATATACTCTTATTTTTTAATTTCGTCCGAAGGGGCTTTTTAGTTCCACGGCCCGGCCTGGTCAGTCCTTAGCCGGGCCCGCCCTTTTGTTCCAACAAATCATATTCCAACAAATCATAAATCAAAAGGTTTAGAAAATTGAAAAAAAAAAATAATAAATAAAAAAATATCAATATCTATGATATAGAATCAAATGGTAGAGAATCAACGTGCTATTTCTTTCTTAGTTAGTCCTTTTATTCCGGTTTAAATAAGAAAAAAGGAACTCTCGTTTCTTACCACAATCTATTTTTGTGTTATGGATTAAGTTCGAGACAAAAACCTCGGGCAAAAAAGCACTTGTTATTTAGTTATTAAAATGAATACTCGTTTCCAAATCTCATTAGGTCCTCTGATACAAATACAAAAGGTAAACGCTCTAGTTTTCATAATTTTTTTCTGATGTTTTGTTTTGGTTTTGTGATTAAGGTCGACAAAAGGTCCATTTAGATACAATAATCTGATTGTAGCGGGTATAGTTTAGTGGTAAAAGTGTGATTCGTTCTTTAATCCTTTATATAGTTAAAGGGTCTTTCGGTTTGATTAATATTCATTCCGAACAAAAACTTTAGTTCTTAAAAGGATTGAATCCTTTCCCTCTCAATGAAAAATTCGAGGAATAATATAAATTCTCGTGATTTTTATCCACGAATCAATTTTAAATTGAAAAATTGGATTATAAGATTACGAAACATAATTTTTTTATTGGATCAATACTTCCAATTGAATGAGTATAAGTAAAGGACCCATGGATAAAGATAAAACGCGTATTTCTAATCGTAACTAAATCTTCAATTTTTCATTTCTGTAGGGGAAATTGAAGCAAAACAGCTATTAAACAATGTCTTTGGTTTATTAAAGACATCGATAAATTGTTTTAGCTCGGTGGAAACAAAATGCTTTTCCTAAGGATTCTTTCAAATAGAAGTAGAGAACGAAGTAACTAGAAAGATTGTTAGAATATAACACCCCTTTCTATAGGGATCGTCTAGAAAGCGGGTTGTTCTGAATAGATTCAGACATAAAAGCTGACATAGACGTTATGGGTCAGATTTTTTATTTCGTTCATATCTGAATCTGGGAATTTATCCACCTTCCATAAAGGAGCTGAATGAAACCAAAGTTTCACGTTCAGTTTTGAATTAGAGACGTTAAAAATTATGAATCAACGTCGACTATAACCCCTAGCCTTCCAAGCTAACGATGCGGGTTCGATTCCCGCTACCCGCTTTGACTTTATTTTACTTTTTTTACTTTATCGTTATAATTTTTAATATTTAAAATATTTAAATAAAATTAAATAAAATAAGGTTG